TGGTGGGGGGGCCCAAAAAATGGCTTTTTTGGGGAAATCAACACAAAATTAATTTTTTTTTAAATTTTTTTTAAAATTTTTTCTTTTTTTTTTTGCACTTTTTTATGAACTGGACCCATAATTCAATAGTGTGAACAAACATCCTCTTTTTTTCGATTTTTTTATAATTTTATTATATAATATTATATTTTTTATATATTATCTAATGAAATGTATTAAATATTTAATTATTATAATAATTTAATTGATCTTATATATATAATAATAATAAAATATTTAATAATTATTTTCAATTTATATAAATATTAGAAAAAGATTTAACTACGTTCAAGATTTTAATAATGAATATAATTAAATATCTAAATAACAGACCTATATAAACCTCTGGGAGAGAGGGATTTATTAATTAATTAAATTTTAATTTTAATATTATACCTAAATTAATTGTTAGTTAATAATATATTTTTATATGTTATTCAATATATATTTTTATATTAAATTAAAATTTTAAATAATATATCTATATATATATATATATAAAATTTGTAGGAAAACAAATACAAATAACAATATTGAGTCCATTTAAAATTAAAGTACAAATAAATAAGATATAATTAAATTAGGTATTTTTATTATAAAATAAAACTTATAGTTTTAGTCTAAAAAATAATGGGTAATATATACACAAAATGGTTAAAAAATATTTATGAAAATTAATTTTTAAAGGTCTATTATCAGAAAATTACTTAAAACACCAATAGATATCTTTTTTTTAAAAAACTAAAAAAAAAAAAAGATATCTATAAGTTGTACCTTTATAATATTTATAATTTAATATATCTAAATATCAATTATAATTAATTAAATAAATAAAATGATTAGATATTCTTAGGCAATATATTGGCCCGATTTTTTTTTTCCATTTTTGATTTTTTTTATTTTTTAACTGAAAATTATATATAAATTAAAAAAAATTTTTTTGAGATTATGATTTATTTCTTGTAAAATTATAAATAGGGCTTTATTTGAGAAATTCAAATAAATTTATAATTTTTAAAAAATTGTCTAGTTTCAGTGTTAAAAATTACATGCTGATTAAAATAGAATTATTATTATTATTATTATTAAAAATATTTATTTTAAAAGGGAAAATTATTATAATTATTGATAAGTTGATTATATATAATTATAATAATTAAAATAAATAAATTTTGATAAAAAAAATATTATTTATTATTTTATAAACATAATTAATTAAAAAAAAATTTATAAGGGAAAATTATTTAAATAATGTATAAATTTATTTATATAAGGGAAATTATTTAAATAATAATAAATTTTATAAATTAAATGTGTTTTAATTGAAGTAAATAATATTTTATAATTATTGATAATAATTAGTTATAAAATAAATTAAAGGGAATAATTTTAAAATTTATTTTTATAACGTAGATTAATTAGTTTTGTAAAAATTTTTAACCATTTTATCGCTTTTATAGGGGAAGATAGCTGATCCGCTTAAAATGTTTCACTTAATAGTTATTTATAATATATATTTATTAGATAGTTAGTATTTTTTTTTAAAAATAAAGTTTTATTCTTGCTTAAGAATTTATTATAAATATATTTTACATGTAAATTTTTGTGTGATCTAATAATTTTTCTAAAAGAAATGTTATTATTTTTTTTTCATTCACAGTATTTGATTTTAATTTTTAAAAAAATTTAGAATTAGTGATATTTTATAGTATTGGTAAATATCGTGCCAGCTACCGCGGTTATACGAAAGATACAAATAAATTTTATTAGATAATAGTTAATCATTTATAATAAAAATTATATTATAAATTATTAAGTGAAATTTTATTTTATTAAATATTTTTATAAATTAGATGAAGCTATGAAATTTAAATGCAAAACTAGGATTAGATACCCTATTATTCTATAAGTAAATAAAATTTCTGGAGTAGTAATAGTTATAATCTTGAAACTTAAAGAATTTGGCGGTGTTTTAGTCTTTTCAGAGGAACCTGTTCCGTAATCGATAATCCACGTTTAACCTTACTTAAATTAATAATATGTATACCGTCGTCATCAGAATGTCTTAAAAGAGGATTTAATTTTCTTAATATATAATTATATTTTATGTCAGATCAAGGTGCAGTTTATATTTAAGTGGAAATGGGTTACATTAATTAAATTTATATGAATTAAAAATTGAAAAATTTTTATGAAAGTGGATTTGATAGTAAATAAATAAATATAATTTTATTGATTTTAGCTCTAAAACATGCACACATCGCCCGTCGCTCTCGTTATTTAAAATGAGATAAGTCGTAACATAGTAGTCGTACCGGAAGGTGTGTCTAGAAAGACAAATTAGAGCTTGATTAGTAAAGTGTTTCATTTACATTGAAAAGTTGTCGTGCAAATCGATTTAATTTGATAAAAAAATATTATTATATTTGTTTGAAAAGTTAATTTTTTAATAAAATCAATTTTATTGAATAAAAATTTTAGTAAAGGTTATTGAAAAAATAATTAAAATTATAATTAAATAGTATTGTAAAAGAAAATTGAAATATTTGAAAATAAATTAATTTCAAAGTAAATTTTAAGTATTGTACCTTGTGTATCAGGGTTTATTAATTAAAATATAAGAATTTATATTTCCCGATTTTAAGAGATCTAATAAGATATATTAGTTTACGTATTATAGTAATTAAGAATATTTTATTTGAAATGAAACGTTATTCGTTCTTAAATATATCTGGTTTTTTAAGAAATAAATTTAATTTATGTAATAAAAAATATTTATTTATTTATTGTAATAAATAATTTTTATTACAAATATTTTAAGGGATTAGCTTTAAAATAAAATCTATAATAATTATTTAAATATAAAATTTATAGGCTTAGAAATAGTCATTAATAAAAAAAATGTTATAATTTATTTTATAATTTAAAATTATTTTTATATATTTAGATTTTTTATTAAAATATAATTTATAATTATAATAAATTAAAAATAATGATAAAATTAGTATAATTATTTGTATAGGTATCATTAATTTATAGATTAAATTAAGGAACTCGGCAAATTAATGCTCGCCTGTTTAACAAAAACATGTCTTTTTGAATATAATTTAAAGTCTAATCTGCCCACTGAAATTTTAAAGGGCCGCGGTATTTTGACCGTGCAAAGGTAGCATAATAATTAGTCTTTTAATTGAGGGCTAGAATGAATGATTGAACGAGGTATTAACTGTCTCAATTTAAATGAAATTTGAATTTAACTTTTAAGTCAAAAGGCTTAAATTTAATTAAAGGACGAGAAGACCCTATAGAGCTTTATATTTATATAATAATTAATTTATAGTAATTTTTAATTTTTATTAAATAAAATATTTTGTTGGGGTGACAAGAAGATTTAAAAAACTCTTTTTATTTTTAAACATAAATTAATGAATTATTGATCCATTTTTAGTGATTAAAAGACTAAGTTACCTTAGGGATAACAGCGTAATCTTTTTTAAGAGTTCTTATCGACAAAAAGGGTTGCGACCTCGATGTTGGATTAAGGGTTATTTTTGGGTGTAGAAGTTCAAAGTTTAGGTCTGTTCGACCTTTGAATCCTTACATGATCTGAGTTCAGACCGGCGTAAGCCAGGTCGGTTTCTATCCTTAATTATATAAAAATATTTTAGTACGAAAGGACCAAATATTTAGAATAATTCTTTTTAATTGAATATTAATAATATTGTTTTGGCAGATTAGTGCAATGAATTTAGAATTCATATATGTAATTATTTTACAATCAATACTTGATGTTATTTGATTTTTTTTTACCTTTAATTAGAAGTTTATTATTAGTAATTTGTGTATTAGTAGGGGTTGCTTTTTTAACTTTAATAGAACGAAAAGTGTTAGGATATATTCAAATTCGAAAGGGTCCTAATAAAGTTGGATTTATAGGAATTCCTCAACCTTTTAGTGATGCTATTAAATTATTTACTAAAGAACAAACTTATCCAGTTATGTCAAATTATGTGAGATATTATTTTTCTCCTATTTTTAGTTTATTTTTATCCCTTTTAGTTTGATTAGTAATACCTTATTTTATTAATTTATATTTTTTTAATTTAGGTTTATTATTTTTTTTATGTTGTACAAGTTTAGGAGTTTATACAGTAATAATTGCTGGGTGATCTTCAAATTCTAATTATGCTTTATTAGGGGGTTTACGGGCTGTAGCTCAAACGATTTCTTATGAAGTAAGTTTAGCGTTACTATTATTATCTTTTGTATTTTTAATTAGAAGTTATAAATTATTAAATTTTATAGTATATCAAAATTATGTTTGATTTTTAGTTATTACATTGCCTTTAAGTCTTGCTTGGTTAGCTTCTTGTATAGCTGAAACTAATCGTACTCCGTTTGATTTTGCAGAAGGAGAATCAGAATTAGTTTCAGGATTTAATGTTGAATATAGAAGAGGAGGGTTTGCATTAATTTTTTTAGCTGAATATGCTAGAATTTTATTTATAAGAATATTATTTAGTGTAATTTTTTTAGGATGTGATTTAATATCTTTAATATTTTTTATTAAATTAACATTTTTATCTTTTGTATTTATTTGAGTTCGAGGAACTTTACCTCGTTTTCGTTATGATAAGTTGATATATTTAGCTTGAAAAAGTTTTTTGCCTTTATCATTAAATTATTTAATTTTTTTTATAGGTTTAAATATTTTAATTAGTTTATTTTAATGAAATTATTTTAGTAAAAGTTAATAGAAGATTATATTCTATCTTATATTTTCAAAATATATGCTTATTCAAGCTCATTAACTAATCTAGTAAGTTATCTCAAATTTTAGAAATTAAGGGATTAATTAAATAGTAGGTAAAGTATAGTACTGTTAAAATTTGTCCTGTTAGAACATAGGGGTCTTCAACTGGACGAGCCCCAATTCAAGTTAATAAAATAACAATAATTAATATAGATCAAAATAAAATTTGATTAATAGGGTAAAATTGAATACCTTGAGATTTTCTTACGTGAGTAAAAGGTAAAATTATTAAAATTGTAATTGATAAAACAAGAGCAATAACTCCCCCAAATTTATTAGGAATTGAACGTAAAATTGCATAAGCAAATAAAAAATATCATTCTGGTTGGATATGAACAGGTGTAACTAAAGGATTTGCAGGTGTAAAATTATCTGGATCTCCTAGTAAATAAGGGTCTAATAAAGTTAATAAAGTTAAAAAAATTAATAATAAAAAAAATCCTGTTAAATCCTTAAAAGTATAATATGGATGAAATGGAATTTTATCTAAGTTTCTATTTAAACCTAAAGGATTATTTGATCCTGTTTGATGTAAAAATAATAAATGAATTATGGTAAAAGCTATTACAATAAAAGGAAGTAAAAAATGAAAAGTAAAAAATCGAGTTAAAGTTGCGTTATCAACTGCAAAACCTCCTCAAAGTCATTGAACTAAATCTGTCCCTAAGTAGGGAACTGCCGATAATAAATTGGTAATAACAGTTGCTCCTCAGAAAGATATTTGTCCTCAGGGTAATACGTATCCTATAAAAGCAGTTCCTATTGTTAAGAATAACAAAATTGTTCCAATTATTCATGTAGGAATAAATAAAAATGAATTGTAATAAATTCCACGGCCTACATGTAAATATAAACAAATAAAAAAAAATGAGGCTCCATTTGCGTGAAGAGTCCGAAGAAGTCATCCATAATTAACGTCTCGGCAAATATGAGTTACTCTATTAAAAGCTAGATCAATATGAGCTGTATAATGTATAGCTAAAAATAATCCAGTTAAAACTTGAATAATTAAACAAAGACCTAATAAAGATCCAAAATTTCATCAGGTAGAAATATTTGAAGGAGCTGGTAAATCAACTAGTGCATTATTAGCAATTTTAAATAAAGGGTGATGAGTTCGAATAGGTTTATTCATTAGTTTTTTTGTCGGAGAGGACCTTGAAAAATATTAGTAATTTTAACAATAACAATTAAAGTTAATAATAAATAATTAATTAATATTAATGTAATTATTCTAGTAGGTTGATTATATAATTTAGTTAAATTTAAAGAATTTTCATTTGTTTTTAATATAAATAATTCTATAAAGTTGTTTATATCTAAATTAGAAAATGTAGATAAAATTAAATTTTTATCTAATAAAATATTAATTAATATAATAAAAAATAAAAATGTAATAAATAATGATATTAATTTGAAAGATATTGAAAATATTTCATTTGAGGCTAATCTTGTTATATAAATAAATAAAACTAATATTCCACCTAAAAAAACTAAAAATAAAATATAAGAAAATCAAAAAGTTTTAGAGATTATTCCGATAGTTAAACAAATAGTTAAAGTTTGACTTAATAAAAGTAAACCTATGGCTAAAGGGTGTTTTATTTGGGTAAAAATTAATCTAATAATTGTATTTAATATTAATAATAAAAATTGAAAAATATCAGAGAATAGTTTAAGTAAAATATTAATTTTGGGGATTAATGATAAAGATGATTCTTTTTCTCTGAAGTTTTAAAAGAAGGTTCTTAATTTTGGTTTACAAGACCAATGTTTTTTTTAAAACTATTAAAACTAATGATAATCTTTGTTTATGTAACTATTATTTTATTAATTAGTGGAATTTTTGTATTTTCTTCTAAACGTAAGCATTTATTAGTAACTTTGTTAAGTTTAGAATTTATTGTTTTAAGTTTATTTATAATTTTATTCTTATATTTAAATTATTATAATTATGAAACTTATTTTTCTATAGTATTTTTGGTATTTAGAGTTTGTGAGGGGGCATTAGGGCTATCAATTTTAGTATCCATAATTCGAACTCATGGAAATGATTTTTTTCAAAGATTTAGTGTTTTACAATGTTAAAATTTTTAATAATAATAATTTTTATAATCCCTTTATGTTTTTTAAAAAAAAGTTTTTGAATTATTCAGAATTTTTTATTTATTATTATTTTTATGTTTATAGGTTACGGGTTTTATCAGTCATATTGGGGTAATTTAAGTTATTTTATAGGATGTGATTTATTATCATATGGTTTAATTTTATTAAGATTTTGAATTTGTAGTTTAATATATATGGCTAGAGAATCTGTCTATAAAACTAATTTTTTTAGAAATTATTTTAGTTTAATTATTTTAATTTTATTAATTTTATTATATTTTACTTTTAGAAGAATGAATTTATTTTTATTTTATTTATTTTTTGAAAGAAGATTAATTCCTACATTATTCTTAATTATTGGGTGAGGGTATCAGCCTGAACGGCTTCAAGCAGGGGTTTATTTATTATTTTACACTTTATTAGCATCTTTACCTTTATTAGTTGGTATTTTTTTTATTTATGAAAATAATAGAATTTTAAGAATATTTATGTTTAATAATTTAAATTATATAAATTCTTTAATATATTTATGTATAATTATAGCTTTTTTAGTAAAAATACCAATATTTTTGGTTCATTTGTGATTACCAAAAGCTCATGTTGAAGCTCCTGTTTCTGGATCAATAATTTTAGCAGGAATTTTATTAAAATTAGGGGGGTATGGATTATTACGAATTTTTAATTGTTTAATTATATTAGGAATGAAATTTAATTATATTTGAGTCAGAGTTAGTCTTATTGGAGGGGTATTAGTGAGATTTATTTGTTTGCGTCAAACAGATTTAAAATCTTTAATTGCTTATTCTTCAGTGGCTCATATGGGAATGGTATTAAGAGGGTTAATAACTTTAAATTATTGGGGATTTTGTGGTTCTTATTCTTTAATAATTGCTCATGGATTATGTTCTTCGGGTTTATTTTGTTTGGCAAATATTTCTTATGAGCGGTTAGGAAGTCGAAGTTTATTTATTAATAAGGGATTAATAAATTTTATACCTAGAATAGCTCTATGATGATTTTTATTAAGTTCTTCAAATATAGCAGCTCCGCCTTCTTTAAATTTATTAGGAGAAATTAGTTTATTAAATAGAGTAATTTCTTGATCATGAATTTCAATAATTGCTTTAGCTTTTTTATCTTTTTTTAGAGCTGCTTATACTTTATATCTATTTTCTTTTAGACAACATGGAAAAATTTATTCCGGAATTTATTCATGTTCAATAGGATTTACTCGAGAATATTTATTATTATTTCTTCATTGATTTCCTTTAAATTTATTAATTTTAAAAAGTGAAAGCTGTATATTGTGGTTGTACTTAAATAGTTTAAAAAAAAATATTGATTTGTGGTGTCAAAGATATAAATAATTTATTTTAGGTCATGATAAAGTCTTTATCTATTTGTTTGATTAGTTTTATATTTTTATTTATAATTAGTATAAGATGTTTTATTAGAGGAATTTATTTTTTAATTAAAAATTTAGTTTATTTTATTGAATGGGAATTATTGAGTTTGAATTCTACTTCAATTGTAATAACTTTTTTATTTGATTGAATATCTTTATTATTTATAAGTTTTGTTTTATTAATTTCTTCATTAGTTATTTTTTATAGAAAAGAATATATAGCAGGAGATTTAAATATTAATCGTTTTATTTTATTAGTTTTAATGTTTGTATTATCTATGATATTATTAATTATTAGCCCTAATTTAATTAGAATTTTATTAGGTTGAGATGGTTTAGGGTTAGTATCTTATTGTTTAGTAATTTATTATCAAAATGTTAAATCTTATAATGCAGGGATATTAACAGCATTATCTAATCGGATTGGAGATGTAATACTATTATTATCAATTGCTTGAATATTAAATTTTGGGAGTTGAAATTATATTTTTTATTTAGAATGTATAAAAAATAGTTTTGATATAATATTAATTGGGACGTTAGTAATAGTAGCTGCTATAACTAAAAGAGCACAAATTCCTTTTTCTTCTTGATTACCTGCTGCAATAGCTGCTCCTACTCCTGTATCAGCTTTAGTTCATTCTTCAACTTTAGTTACAGCTGGGGTTTATTTATTAATTCGTTTTAATATTTTATTATTAAATACTTATTTAGGTAAGTTTTTATTATTAATCTCTGGGTTAACAATATTTATAGCTGGAATAGGGGCAAATTTTGAATTTGATCTAAAAAAAATTATTGCTTTGTCAACTTTAAGACAATTAGGGTTAATAATAAGAATTTTAGCAATAGGTTTTGCTAAATTAGCTTTTTTTCATCTTTTAACTCATGCTTTATTTAAAGCTTTATTATTTATATGTGCTGGGGCTATTATTCATAATATAAAAGACTATCAAGATATTCGAGCTATAGGGGGGTTAGTAATTCACATGCCTTTAACTATTAGATGCTTTAATATTGCTAATTTAGCTTTATGCGGGATACCTTTTTTAGCTGGATTTTATTCAAAGGATTTAATTTTAGAAATTGTAAGTTTATCTTATTTAAATATATTTAGATTTATTTTGTATTTTTTTAGAACTGGATTAACTGTGTGTTATTCTTTACGTTTATCTTATTATTTAGTAAATGGTGATTTCAATAGAAGAAGTTTACATCCTTTAAATGATGAAGGATGAATTATAATTCGGGGAATACTAGGGTTATTAATCATAGTAATTTTTGGGGGAAGAATATTAAGTTGAGTAATTTTTCCCATTCCTAGAATAATTTGTTTACCATTTTATATAAAAACTTTGGCTTTATCTGTTAGTATTTTAGGGGGTTGGTTTGGATACGAAATTTCTAAGTTTTCTTTAAATTGAACAATAAAGTCTTTAAAGATGTATTTTATTAGTTTATTTTTAGGTTCAATATGGTTTATACCTATTTTATCAACTAATATAGTAAATTATTATCCTTTAAAAATTGGTCAGTTAATTATTAAAAGAGGAGATCAAGGTTGAAGAGAATATTTTGGAGGTCAAAATATTTACAAAAGAATTCAGTATAATTCTAAACTAAGACAAATTTTACAAAATAATGATTTAAAGGTTTATTTAATTAGATTTATTTTTTGAATTATTGTTTTAATTTTTATATTTATTTATTCAAATAGCTTATAATTAGAGCGTGACACTGAAGATGTTAAAGAGATTAATTTAATCTTTGAATATCTATAAAGATTAAAAATCTTATTTTTACAGTGAAAATGTAAGGTTTTATATTAAACTATATAAATAGAAAAGAAATATTAATGGAGTTAAACCACTAAAGAAAAAAGTTAGCAGCTTTTTCTTGGACTTCATATTTCCTTAATTGGAATTATTATTCAATAGTATCATTAACAGTGATAGGCCTCTTTTTGGCTTCAATTAAAGAATAAGGATGTAAACATCTAAGATTAGGTCGAAACTAATTGCAATTTATCGCTTCATATTCATACTAAAAAATATTCATAAGACAGATTGATAAATCAATACTTTTTGAGTGCAAATCAAATGTTATTTTTAACTACAGTCCTGTTAGTTAGCTCATTCTAAAGCTCCCTGATTTCATTCATGGTATAGTCCAATTAATAAAATTAATAAAAAAAATAATCTAACAGTTCTTCATATAATTAAATTTGAAGAAGTAAAAATTAAAATTATAGGTAGAAGAAGAGCAATTTCTACGTCAAAAATTAAAAAAATTACTGCAATTAAAAAAAATCGTAATGAAAAAGGAAGGCGTGCTGAACTTTTTGGATCAAAGCCACATTCAAAAGGAGATCTTTTTTCTCGATCGATAATTGATTTTTTTGATAAAATAGAGGCTAATAATATAACAATTAATGAAATTGATAGAAGGATAATAGATATTGCAAAAATAATAATAATTATTTATACTAAAGATTTTTTAGGCCTTTTGATTGGAAGTCAAATATACATTTATACTATATAAATAGCTACCTCATCAGTAAATAGAGATATATAAAAATAATCATACTACATCAACGAAATGTCAGTATCATGCAGCTGCTTCAAATCCGAAATGATGAGCATTAGAAAAATGATGTTGAGTATGACGAATTAAACATACTAGTAAAAATGTTGTTCCAATAATCACATGTAATCCATGAAATCCTGTTGCTATAAAAAATGTAGACCCATAAACAGAATCTGAAATAGTAAATGAGGCTTCAATATATTCATACCCTTGTAAAGCAGAAAAATAAAGGCCTAAGATTACAGTTAAAAGTAATCCTTGAAATCCTTGAGTGTGATTTTTTTCTATTAGTCCGTGATGAGCTCAAGTAACAGTTACCCCTGAGGCTAATAAAATAGCAGTATTTAATAAAGGAATTTGGAACGGATTAAAAGCATAAATTCCAACAGGAGGTCAAACAGCTCCAAGTTCAATAGCAGGAGATAAACTTCTATGAAAAAAAGCTCAAAAAAATGAAATAAAAAAAAAAATTTCTGAAACAATAAATAAAATTATTCCTCAACGAAGACCTAAAGTAACTGTTAAAGTATGTAAACCTTGAAAAGTTCCTTCACGTGAAATGTCTCGTCATCATTGATATATCGTTAATGTTGTAATAATTAGTCCTAAAACTAAAAGGTTAGGATTAAATTGATGAAATCATTTTACTATACCAGAAACAATTGTTATAGCTCCTAAAGCTCCTGTTAAAGGTCAAGGTCTATAATCTACTAAATGAAATGGGTGATTTGCATGTGTTGACATTAGTTAACTTCTCTAGAGTATAAAGTTCTTAAAACAGCAAATACATAAGATTGAATAATAGCTACTGCACATTCTAAAACTAATAAAGCAATTTGAGCAAAAATTAATAATGATAAAATAGAATAGGATAAAGAAGGTCCTGTGTTCCCTAAAAGAGTTAATAATAGATGACCCGCAATTATATTAGCTGCTAATCGAACAGCTAATGTCCCGGGTCGAATTATATTTCTAATAGTTTCAATACAAACTATAAAAGGTATAAGAATTGAAGGAGTACCTTGAGGAACTAAATGTGCAAATATATGTTGTGTATGGTTAATTCATCCATAAATTATGAAGCTTAATCATAAAGGTAATGCTAATGATAAAGTTAAAGTTAAATGACTTGAACTTGTAAAAATATAAGGAAATAAACCTAAAAAATTATTAAATAAAATAATAGAAAATAAAGAAATAAATATAAAAGAGCTTCCTACATGTCCTGTAGGCCCTAATAAAGTTTTAAATTCATTATGAAGTGTTAAAATAATATTATTTCAAATTAAATGAAATCGGGAAGGTATGAATCAGTATAAAGAAGGAATTATTAATAAACCTAAAAAAGTTCTTAATCAATTTAATGATAAATTTATAATATTAGTTGAGGGATCAAATACAGAAAATAGGTTAGTTATCATTTTCAATTTAATGATTTAAAATTAATTCTATTAATATTATTAGGATCTGGAAGTTTAGGGGAGAAAGAGTAATAATTTATTATATTAAATAATAATAAAATAATAGAAAATATAATGAAAAGACTTAATCAATTAATTGGAGCTATTTGTGGAATTAAAGAATATTAGGTTTAACTAATAATTTTAGCTTGACATACTAATGTTAATTTAACTAATTCTTTTTCATTAGAAGTAGTTGCTACTCTACTATTAAGTGGTTTAAGAGACCAATACTTGCTTTCAGTCACCTAATGAAGCAGCATTTATAGCTGAAATTCATTTAATAAAAATACTTGTAGGAACTCTTTCAATAACAATAGGTATAAAACTATGATTAGCTCCGCAAATTTCTGAACATTGACCAAAAAATAATCCTGGGCGTCCAATTAAAAATCTGGTTTGATTTAATCGTCCAGGTGTAGCATCAACTTTAATTCCTAAAGCTGGAACAGTTCAAGAGTGAAGGACATCTGCAGCTGAAACAAGTATACGAATTTGAGTATTTAATGGAATAACTGTTCGGTTATCTACATCTAATAATCGAAATCCATCCAGTTCTAATTCATTAGTAGGGATTATATATGAATCAAATTCTAATGAAATAAAATCAGAATATTCGTAACTTCAATATCATTGATGACCAATTGTTTTTAAAGTTAATGCTGGGTCTTTAATTTCATCTAATAAATATAATAAACGAAGAGAAGGTAAAGCAATAAAAATTAATGTAATAGCAGGTAGAATAGTTCATACTACTTCAATTCCTTGACTTTCTAATAAATAACGATTTGTATAATTATTAAAAAATAATGAGCTTATTATATAACCTACTAATAAGGTAATTATAATTACGATTAATATAGTGTGATCATGAAAAAATGTTAATTGTTCTATTAAAGGAGAAGCTCTATTTTGTAACCCTAAATTTCTTCAAGTTGACATTAGTTTCTAATAAAAGAAAAATCTTTATATATAGAGCTTAAATCTATTGCACTAATCTGCCATATTAGAAATTTAATAGTAAAGGCAATTCAGAGTAACTATGTTCAGCTGGCGGAAGATTTTGATATCATTCAATAGAAGTAGATAGATTTGTTGGGTAAAGAATTAATCGGTTAGTAATTATACTTTCTCAAATAATAAATAAAAATATTAAAACTCCAATAAAAGAAATAATACTTCCAATAGAAGAAATAATATTTCAAGTAGTATAAGCATCGGGATAATCTGAATATCGTCGAGGTATTCCAGCTAGACCTAAAAAATGTTGAGGGAAAAATGTTATATTAACACCAATAAATATAATCAGGAATTGAATTTTTAATCATTGGGGGTTTATAGCTAATCCTGTAAATAATGGATATCAATGAATAAATCCAGCTATAATGGCAAATACTGCTCCTATAGATAATACATAATGAAAATGAGCAACGACGTAATATGTATCATGTAAAATAATGTCTAATGAAGAATTTGCTAATACTACTCCTGTTAATCCTCCGACCGTAAATAAAAATACAAACCCTAAAGCTCATAATAAAGAAGGACTATAAGTAAATTGGGCTCCGTGTAAGGTAGCTAATCAACTAAAAATTTTAATTCCTGTTGGGACCGCAATAATTATTGTAGCTGATGTAAAATAAGCTCGTGTATCGACATCTATACCGACTGTGAATATATGATGAGCTCAAACAACAAATCCTAATAATCCAATAGCTAATATAGCGTAAATTATTCCTAAAGTTCCGAAAGTTTCCTTTTTTCCAGATTCCTGGGAAATAATATGAGAAATTATACCAAATCCAGGTAAAATTAAAATGTATACTTCTGGATGTCCAAAAAATCAAAATAAATGTTGGTATAAAATTGGATCTCCTCCTCCAGCGGGATCAAAAAATGAAGTATTTAAATTACGATCTGTTAATAATATAGTAATAGCTCCTGCTAATACAGGTAAAGAAAGTAATAATAATAAAGCTGTAATAGCTACAGATCAAACGAATAAGGGTATTCGGTCTAAAGTTATTCCTGTAGATCGTATATTAATTACTGTAGTAATGAAATTTACAGCTCCTAAAATTGAAGAAATTCCAGCTAAATGTAAAGAAAAAATTGCTAAATCTACTGAAGCTCCAGCGTGAGCAATTGTTGAAGATAATGGAGGGTACACAGTTCAACCGGTCCCAGCTCCATTTTCGACTAATGAGCTAGTAAGTAACAGGGTTAAAGAGGGAGGTAATAGTCAAAATCTCATATTATTTATCCGAGGAAATGCTATATCTGGGGCTCCTAATATTAATGGAACTAATCAATTTCCAAATCCTCCAATTAAAATAGGTATAACCATAAAAAAAATTATTACGAAAGCATGTGCAGTAACAATTACATTAAAAATTTGATCGTCTCCAATTAATGCTCCAGGTTGTCCTAATTCAGCTCGAATTAATAAGCTTAAAGATGTACCGACTATTCCTGATCAAGCTCCAAAAATAAAATATAAAGTTCCAATATCCTTATGATTAGTAGAAAAAAGCCATTTTCGCGAATTGATAGAATGGCTGAATTTAGGCATTAGATTGTAAATCTAATTATGAAATAATTTTTCTTCTATCAATGGCTTTATAGTCAATTATGACGTTAGACTGCAATTCTAAAGGAGTATTTTATACTAAGGCTTAAAGAAATTTTCTTTATTTATAATTTTGAAGACTATTAGTTTAATTAACTTAAAGCCTTAAAATAAATTGAAAATTAAAGTGATTAAAAATAAGCCTGTGATTGATAAAATTGATGGGATTAAAATAAAATAATTTACTTTCCGGTTATTTAAATTAAAAACTCAATTAGGTTCAGCGTTGGCTAATATAAAAGCAGAATAGGTAATTCGTAAGTAAAAGTATAAAGTGATTAGAGTTAATACAACAATAGTTGTAATTAGGATTAATTGATTATTTTCAATTAAAATTTGAATAACTGCTCATTTTGGCATAAATCCTAAAAAAGGAGGGAGACCCCCTAAAGATAGTAATGCTGAAAATAAACAAAATTTTACAATTGGAGAATTTGATCTGGAAAAAGTTTGCTTTAAATGAAATATGTTGTAATGATTTATCAATAAAATAATTCTAAAGGATAAAAAAACATATAATAAAAAATAAATGATTAAATAATTTTCTCTAATTGTTATTGCTCCCAGCATTCATCCAATGTGATTAATAGAAGAATAAGCTATTAATTTTCGTAAGGAAGTTTGATTTAACCCCCCAAGAGATCCAATTATAACTGAAAAAAAGATTACATAAGTAATAAAATTGCTAATAAAGCAGTATGAAATTAACATTAAAGGGGCAATTTTCTGTCAAGTTATTAAAGTAAAAGCATTTATTCATCTTAATCCCTCTATAACACCGGGAAACCAAAAATGAAAAGGAGCCGCTCCTATTTTCAATAATAATGTTGAATTTACTATTAAGTTTATAATTATATTACTTTCAGGGAAAGAAAAAATAATATAATTTGTTATTGTTAATAGAATTACTGAAAATAAAAGAATTGCAGAGGCTAATGCTTGAGTAAGAAAATATTTTAAGGAAGCTTCTGTAGATATTAAATTATTTGAATTTGTCATTAAGGGAATAAATGACAACAAATTAATTTCTAAACCTATCCAAGCCCCTAATCAAGAATTAGAAGAAATAGTGATTAAAGTTCCTCTAATTAAGGTAATAAGGAATAAAATTTTAGAGGGGTTAAAAAACATTAAAAAGAAGAAGGTTATAACTTCTATAATCAGGGTATGAACCTAAGAGCTTTATTAGCTTATCTTTTTATATTTTAGTGTAAGATGCACAAAAGTTTTTGATACTTTTAGGAATAGTTTAATTCTATTAAATATAATGAAGGTAAATAAATTTACTTGATTTATTCTATCAAAATAACCCTTTAATCAGGCACTTCATT